TATAGGAGGAATCGAATCCCTTGTATGAGTAAAAAGAATAAGTACAGTTTTGAATGTTTTGCTTATGTACAAAGTAACAACCAACCATTCTAATTGGATCAGTGAATCATTTTTCAGTCATTCATTGAATGATAAATCACTACAAGTGAGGGAGATACACGATTTAAATAACGGAAAATCAAATATTTTAAAATTGTATCTAGAATGACCGGAAAGGTAGAAACAAGACCGGATATAATTTGATCATTATGAGCAAATCCAAAATCTTTGTAGACAGATCCAATCATTAGTTCCCAACCGTGGGGCGAATGGAATCCTATACATAAATCAGTTACTAAAAGAATGGAAAAGGCTTTGATTGTGTCGCTTAAGTTATATAGAAATTCTTGAACCCAATAGTTAAGAATAACAAGTTCTTCATTACCTAGCATAGAATAACCACTTAGAATAACGAAACAGATCATATTTGTCGAGAAGTGCAAAATCGTATGGATACAATCTTCATTGTGCATCTTGATCAATTGGATCGTTTCGTTGTAGATTCCGATACGAAGCTTTTCTAGATGTGTTCCCGGGTATTCCTTTATCATTTCGTCCAAGAGTAAGAGTTCCTCTAATTCTATGAATTTTTTTAGAATACTCTTTTCTTGAATATCATTCAAAAAAATTTCGGATTGCCTAGTATTCCACCAATTAGTAACCCAAGATTCCAGACTTTTAGTAAATGAGAGAGAGATCGACCAGGGCAAAAATACTATAGATGCAAGATATAGAAGGGGAATGAATGCTTTCTTTTTTGCCATTTTTTCGTCTTTGAATTTTTAATGAGCTCACCCCATTCGTTGACGCTATACGATACTAACTAATATTCCTATCAAGGATCAGTTCTATTACAAGTTATCGAGCCCACGAATCTATTCCCCGCTTTTTTTGTGTATGATTCAGCGGTTAGTACTTGAATTTATAAATAATACAGAAATGGAATAAAAAAGAATCCACTTCGAATAAAGAGATTGTTTCCAAATCTATCACTTGCTAAAATTCGAAGAGAGTGACCCCTTTCAATAAAGAAATGCATGAAAGAGCCCCTTCAAGTAACAAATATTATTCAGATTTTGAAACGAAAGAACTCTCTTTCTATCAAAATATCCAATTTTTTGAAAAAAAAAAAAGACGCATAGTCCGGGAATAATTGAGAGAATTTTATGAAGAATATTGTGATTCTGATAAAAAAAATGACTACCAAAACAAGACAAAAAAGCTATCGTTATAAGCATCTCAATCGTTTGGTAATTAAGAAGTACAAAAAGGGATAAAAAGAAAAATTGATTGACAAAACAAAAAAAAAAAGAGAATCTACAAGATATAATCTCTCTATTGAAAATAAAAAAAAGCATTCATTCTTTTCATTTCAGTTTAAATTCATTTTTTAAAATACTTCAATTGGTACACGCAAGAAATAAGCCAATTCAGCAGCTTTTTGCTCAAGTTCTCGTGGAGTCAAATTCTCATCAGTACGAGTCAAAGGAATAGCGCCATGGCCTCTGATTTCCATATAAAGGACACGACGAGCATAAATACCCTCTTTCACTTCTATTCTGATGGACTGGACGTCTTTCATAAAGAATTGGAGGAAGATGCGACGATTTTTTCCAGGAAATCCCCAACGAAAAATACACATTATTCCTTCTTTTCTATCGAACCGATCATAACCACTACCTACATTCCACGAAATTGTGCACCACAAATAAGAGCTAATAAAGAGACCCGCAATTCCGTAGAAAGACATCACGATCCCCTGTGGAAAAAAAATGATTTGCGTAGGCGGAAATAAAGATATCAAATTTCTACCAAGATAACTGGAAATTCCAACTAATAAAAACCCTAATGAACCTAAAAAAAGGATAAAGGCCCAGCAGAAATTACTTGTTTTTCGAGACCCTGCTATAAGTTCTATCCATATATGTTCTGATCGCCAATTCATACTAGATCTAGTTGCATTTTATTGAAATTGAGAGAATAACCCAAATTAATTTGACTTTTTGTGTGTTTCCGAAATAACTCTCATCAACTAGCACTATTCTGATGTGAACTTTTATTTTAGGAGTAATTCATCGAATTGGTTAGATATAAAATAATAATATCCATTTCGTATGATTTCCTATAGATATCCACATACATATAGATATATTCACTTTATATTTAAGGCATTCGCCCCGATCCCGATTTGATTTCGTTGCAAATAGCTATAATTTATTTACTCATATATCATGTTTACACACGAATAACAATAATAGTTTCTTTATGTTCGGGGGAAACCACATCACATATTTTATTCTAAGAAATAGATATCTGTGTTATGGTCTAAGTCTAAATCTTGAAAAAAAAAACAAAATAGATGAGATTTAGCCCCATCATATCGATATCTAAAAAATCTTGTTTTTTTGAATATGAAGAGATAAAGAAGCCATCGCAATTGCCGGCAATATTAGGCCCACGAAAGGCACAAAAAAAGAGGGTAAATTTGTCATAAAATGGATACCTGGGTTTACTATTTTTACCTGTTATTGTTATATTGTTATTTATATTGTTATAAAGGTATCTTATAATCATTATTTATAATTCATATAGAATTATACTAAGCATATCTAAGTGAGTATATGTGATATAATAAAAAATATATAAATATAATAAAATAAGTGCAAGGAATGTCGAACTAAATAAATATAATTTTTCATCTTTCTACATGAAATATATATATATGATAATCGCCTTTTTTATTATCTTGTTTTTGTCTTATAATTTGAATTTTATAAAATGGAATAAAATAAAGAAAGAGTTTCTTACAACTTCCTGAAAAATTTGTTACAATCCGATCCGGGAATAGGGAGTCTTAGTAAAACTGGGGATTCTAAAAAAATATCGAAAGATGCAAGATTCTGTACTTTTCACTTTTAAATTTTCTATATTTGAATTATATACACATAAGAAGAGAACGTGAAATTCGCTTTATTCTCCTTGCCTAATTTTAATTTAGCGGAAGAAGGAATGCATTCTTTTTTTTTTTATAGAGGTTTTTACTGATTAGTAATCGGGAATGTCGGTAAAAAAAAAATGATCCGCATAATTATTTTTACAATTAAATCTTATGTTATCAAATGCTACCAAGCCAAAATCCATTCTACGGATTTTGGCTTTGATTTCTATAAACTAAATAACTACTCGTTTTATAAAAAAAAAAAATAATAATTTATATTTTGATTAATTAATATATTTTTTTTTTTATTAAGGATCCACTTGATTGAATTTTGATTCAGAGAAAAGAAAGCGTGGAGCTGAAATAACTCACTCAGAACGTCTTTTAAAAGATTACGTGGTACGATTAGGTCGAATTGGCCCTTATGGAATAAATATTCAGCCGTTTGTGAGCCCTCAGGTACTGTCGTATTCAATGTTTGTTCAATTACTCTTTTACCCGCAAATGCAATGTAGGCATTGGGTTCGGCAATAATGATATCGCCCAACATACCAAAACTGGCTGTCACCCCACCAGTAGTAGGAGATGTAAGGATTGATACATAGAATAACTTTTTCTTTGATTGATAATCATATAAAGCGGAAGCTATTTTAGCCATTTGCATCAAGCTCAAACTTCCTTCTTGCATGCGTGCTCCTCCGGAAGCACACACTAGAATAAGAGGCAAAAACCGATTGGTAGCATATTCGATCAAACGAGTGATCTTCTCGCCAACTACGGAGCCCATACTACCCCCCATAAACTGAAAATCCATAACCCCAATTGCTATGGGAATACCGTTTAGTTGACCTGTGCCTGTTTGAACAGCCTCAGTTAATCCTGTTTTTCTTTGATAAGAATCAATACGATCTTTGTAAGATTCCTCTTCCAACGGAAATTCAATGGTATCCACAGAGACCATATCTTCATCCATAGGAACCCAAGTACCTGGATCAATCAAAAGTTCTATTCTATCTGAACTACTCATTTTCAAATGATGTCCACAGTGTTCGCAAATATTCATTTTTGATTTAAAAAATTTCTTATAATTTAATCCATAACAATTTTCGCATTGAACCCATAAATGCCTATATTTTTGAGTAAAATCTAGATCATTAGAATTTTCCGTTTCTGTTATAGTTAACTCACTACCAGCCGGACTCGTTTTTATACTTGAACTCTGGGTTTCACTACTATTTCTGCTTTCATCAAAAATGTAACTAGAAATGTAATTGTCATTGTAATTGACAATACCACTTAAAATGTAACTATCAATACAAATTTGAGAACGAAAATAGCTGTCAATACAGCTAGTAATGTGTTTATTCCAACTATATTTAGTATCATATATGTAAGGATCATAGTGGGGATCATCACTATTAGATACACTATTTAGATAACAAAAATTCCGAGAATTAGAAAAAGAGCTTTCTAGTTCACTTAGAAAAGAATGAGCATTGTCAATCTCAAAAATTTGATTTTCAATATCAAAACATATGAAATAACTGTCCCTATTATTATCCCTAACTAAAAAAGTATCATCAGGTACGAAATTATGAATGTCTCTAACGCCGACTAAATGATCAACATTACTGTAACTAGAATTGTCACTATCGCTCCCACTAAGAGTGTTTTTATCTATATCATTTCTAATCGGGTCTTCACTTACACTGGTATTTTCAATAGAACCAATGCTGCCCATTGATTTACTTAGCCCATACCCGTATTCTAACTCCTTTTTTTTGGACAACATCGAGTTGAACCACCCTTTTTCCATAAAGCCTTGTTGCACATATTTACATGAAAAATACAATAGATGAATAGTCATTCGATAAAAAATCATTTGAATATTTCATTTACTATCCTAATACGCATCCAAATACAATCACTAGGGTTCTATTAACAAAAAAAACAAGTAGGTGTTGTTTAATTATTTCAATTATTTCTTTTTTCGATTTGAAATAGCTAGTGATCCCCCCGCGTG